AAAAAATTATGCTTCTCGACTCCATAATCCAATTTTTTTATTAAAATTCTGATTGCCTTTTGGATAGAAATCGTGAGAATGTATATTCTTTCCTCAAATGTCCTATTGAGGGATAAAGGATTAAATCTTTTTAAGAAATAAAGTTTTTGATCGGAATATGAAATATGAAAAAATAAATGGAAAGACCCCTTAACTATTGAAGTTGTTAATAGAACGAATCACACTTTTACCACTAAACTATACCCGCTACATATTCATTATTGGATATGAATGGACCTTTTGTCCAAAAAAGTAATCAGAGGCAGTCAAGATAGCATCAGAATCATGAAAATTCCAGCATTAACACTTTGTTCCGCTGCGGCGCGGGATTGAAAACTTGAAAAGAAATAGGTGAATGGCAAAAAGTTTAGTCGAATTTAAATAGTGTACTAGTGTACTAAAGTTAGAAGTATTTCTTTTTTGAAACCTCCCTTAACTTGAACCGCCAGATTTTCTGAATTCGGATAAATTGGGCCTCAAACTTTCAAGCTTGTACTTTGCTTTGAACAAGTAAATGATTTCTAGTCTCATTTTAGAAATATGTGTTTTCTTTTTGATATTATTTATCTTCTAAGATATTAGAAGTGAGATATATTTCTTTATACTTCTTTTAAGACTTCTTAAGTGAATTATTAAGATGAATATAATACTGAACTTCGACTTTCATTTAGAATGAAATTCATTTTTCATTAATGAATTTCCAAATATTATACTTAAGAATAAGAAAAGAAAGACGACGATTAGTACTATATTACTAGAATTACTAGATACTATAATACTATTAGTATAACACTCTTAGTATTTTACTATAAAGAAAGACTAAATAGTAGAATTTAGACTCATTTATACTCTAATTTACTAGAATTAAGCTACTATAAAATATACTAAGAATAGATATAGAATCTCTAATATAGAAAATATTGAATATTTCAATATAGAAATAGAATATTCTATATTCACTATATTTTCTATATTAACTATATTCATATTAATATTAATCTAGATCTAAATAATTTCTTAAAGAATTTCTAATAATTAGAAATGGGAATAAAAATCACTCTTCTTGTTTCAATAACAATCTTTATTCGTCGGAACAAAAGAAGTACTGGCCCGGCCAGTACTTATACTTAACCAGGCCGGGGAAATGAACCCTTTGTACAAAATAAAAAGAATAAAAGAAGTAAGGTATTCTTTCTATTGGAGAAATCTGTTTCGAATCATTGAAGGAAAATAAAGATTGTTCTCAATCTTGACTTCACGTGTTAAATCACATGATAAATTTCTAATTTGGAATGGGGAGAGATGGCTGAGTGGGCTAAAGCGTCGGATTGCTAATCCGTTGTACGAATTATTCGTACCGAGGGTTCGAATCCCTTTCTCTCCAACCCCCCCGATCACTTTAGATTTTATAATTGAAATAAAAAAGAAATTTCGATTATTTTTCTTTTATGAATCTTTAATCTATTCCATTTCTTTATACATTTACCTATGAAAAAATCAAGGAATAAAGTAAAAAGAAATCTCATCTCTTTTTTTAGTCTTCACGACCGGGATTACGCCCCGGATCATTAGATAAGAATCCGAAGATGAAGAGAGAAACAAAGAATATTACTACTGTGTAAACGAATAGTTTAAGAGTAAGCATTACAAATCTCCAAGATAAGATAAGATCATTTTTTTTTAAGGAAATAGATCACCTATTTTACGACACACACTAGACACTATTTTGATATGACGCTCTAAATATGAAAAAAAAAAGGAAGTTTTTTTTCAATTTCTTTTCACGAATTTCTTTCTAATGTAATAAGATTCGTATTTTTTCGTTACCAAAGATTTCTTGTCATATCCATACCTATAATTAGGTATTGTATGGGATTTTAGAAAGGAAAGGTCAGAACAAAAGAAAAAAGAAGCTGATTAAAGATAAAGATCATTGCCCCTTCCCTTATTCAAATTAAATTTCAATAGAAAATACCAGGATTTCACTTTTTGAATCGAGGGTTCCTAATGTCCAGACTTATCTGAATCTTATTTATGATCTTATTGATTTTCAGAATAAGAATCTCATCTCTTTTTTTATCGAAGAAATTATGAATTGAATAGAGATTTCATTTTTATCGAAAACTTACAGCAGCTTGCCAAACGAAGGCTAAGAGAAAAAAGAGTACAGGGATAATCGGCATAACGTCTACGATTGGATTGAAAAAGGCATAAGCCTCGGGCAATTTGGCGAAGAAAAAACTACTCGAATAAAGGGTATAATTAAGACAGATACAGATTAAACTAAAGATATTAAACATAACAAATATTCTTTTCTTGTTCTTAAAGATTCAAATTAAATTGAAATGATAATAAATTATCAGATTGGATTGAGTTGTTTTTCTGAGGAAATCTTGAAAATAAAAAGGCAGATGGAGATAAAAGAAAGAAATTCTTATTTTTCTTTGACTTCTCCCCAATCAAGAATCCTTCCTCACATTCTCCAATCAAATAAGAATACAAGGAATTCTATTTTCATACAATATCTTAATTGAATTCTAAGCAATGATCAATTAATCTTTTTGATTTTATGTGTTGAATCCTAGCGACAACATGTCCTATATTTCTTTTGGTTGATTATTGACGAATAACCAATATTTCTCTTAGTTTTTCTTAGACCAAATCAAAATGGGGCGTGGCCAAGCGGTAAGGCAACGGGTTTTGGTCCCGTTACTCGGAGGTTCGAATCCTTCCGTCCCAGATCGTTTGCATCAGAAACGAAAGATTCTTCTCTATTGAAATTTAAATTTTCATTCAACAATTTTCTGTTTCATGTTGGATACAATGTTATCCAATCTTAATTCTAAGAATGATTCTGAGAATCATATCTTTTTTTTTTTACTTTTTTACTAAAGTATTTTATTCTTAAATATTCGTGATTACTTTTGTTAACGATTATTTGTTTTATATGATATGGATGCGAAAAGATAAGAATCTTCGGATTCTTATTTTCTCTTTGATCTTACCTTACACGAGACTTTATTCTACTCCATAATAATGAAAAAAAAAAAGAAACTTTATTCTCAAACTATCTCTCTGTTTTCAATTCAATGAAAATCAGATTCAATTGGAGATGGTAAATAATAAGTAAATCATACTATTAGAAAAATCCTATTTCATAAAGAAAAAATGAGAAAATATTCATAATTAATATATTCATATTAATTATGAATATTTCAAATTTCAATGAAATATTTAGTTTAGTATATTATTTAGTTAAATTAGTTAAAGTGGCTAAAAACTTTTATCCATTCATGGGTATTTATTTTTCATTTGAATGAAAGTAAAGTCAAAGGCTTTTTTTGAGGTTTCTAATTACTTTTTGAAGAAAAAGAGGTTTATGATGGACAATCCCGAAAGATCTGTTGAAGATGTAAATAAGTTTGCTTAAAACTGATTTGTTTTTTTCATGTGATATTATTCATATGAGAAAATATGGGGTATTTTAAAGTGAAATCCTTTCCCGGATAAAAACTTATCTATAAATGTAGATTATTATGTATCGGTTGGTTCAGCCAATGACTATTCATGATTCCATATTGAATCAATTGCATACGGTTCCAAATTCAAATAAAATGAGAGGGATGTTATGGTAAAACTTCGTTTGAAACGATGTGGTAGAAAGCAACGTGCGACTTGAAGGACATGATTGGCTGTGGATTATGACATCCCACCATCTTCTATTTCTATACGAATGAAGATGCTCTTGTCTCGACATAATTTGTTCTGCTAGGAACCTACTTTAATTTTGCTAAATAACTAAATAAAGATACTAATGGTATATACAAGGTATAGCATATGATGGAGCTCGAGCAAAAATGATTGATTCATTTATTGGGGGAATAATCTAGGGTTAGTGACAATCAATAAGTTAGACCAACTTTGTAAATAGATCATATTTATCTAAATATAGATAAATGTAAATGGAGAGGTTCAAAAATGAACAAGTTTGATAATGAAAAAAATCAAATTTGTCGAAATTATCAAACTGTTTCAATCAAGAGTGTATCACAAAGGAATCAATCTTTCGTATGATTTTTTCCTTTTCCTTCCATATAAAGAACAAAAAACAAAAGGTATGTTGCTGCCTTTTTGAAAAGGAGTAAGGATCGCCGAAGTAATGTCTAAACCCAATGATTTCACAAAGCGCAAAGCAAAGACAACAAATTCCGGAACAAGGAAACACTATTTTCACTTGTCTCAACAATTGGATCAGAATGAGTAAAAAAAAAATAGATCCGAAAGGAGACAAAAAAATAGGTTAGAGACAGCTCAAGAAATTCTAAGGATTCCTTTTTGAACTCTTTCAAAACTATCCAACTTGAGTTAGGAGTACAAATGAAATTTCTTTTTCTGTAAAGAAGGAAAAAAAGGCTCAAATTACAGTCTAATTCTTTATGGATCCATTTCTCTTTCTATCTATATAGATAGAAAGAGAAATTATAGAAATTAGAATCATTTCTTCTTGAGCCGTATGAGGAGAAAACCTCCTATACGTTTCTAGGGGGGCATCTTTTAGCTACATCTATCCCAATGAGCCATCTATCGAATCGTTGCAATTGATGTTCGATCCCGAAGAGAAGGAAGAGATCTTCGAAAAGTGGGTTTTTATGATCCGATAAAGAATCAAACTTATTCAAATGTTCCTGCTATTTTAGATTTCCTTGAAAAAGGTGCTCAACCCACAGGAACTGTTTATGATATTTTAAGGAAGGCAGAATTCTTTAAAGAATTTCGAGTTTCTTTTGATAAAAAAAGGATAGGGTAACTAGTACCTATCTTTGTTTAAATTTGAAATCTTTATTCAAAGTTTTTTATTTTCTTGTTTATTTTCTTCTTATTTTTCTTGCTTCTTTTTGTGGAACCCCCCAAACAAGGGGGGTAATCTTTCTTCTTGTATTTGTATTGTACCTTTCTTTATTTTGATTAAAGAAAGTCGCTATTTTTTCTATCTTTGCCTTTTCCTTATTCCTTCTTTTTTTCCGCTCAAAGTTTGATTCTTTATATTATGCTAATCTAACACAAATTTCTATAGAATTTATTGAAATTTGTTTGATAAAAAAAAAGTCCATTCATATTGACAATGGCGTATCAAACAAATAGAATTTGATCGTATAGAAATAGATCTTTTTATCCCCATTCCCTATTGGCTCTTTACTTCACTTTAGTAAAATGAATGAGTTTGCTGGATTTTTTTATTTCGATCGTATCTACACTTCATATTGATCTGGGTTGCTAACTCAACGGTAGAGTACTCGGCTTTTAATTGCGACTATGATCTTTTACACATTTGGATGAAGGAATTCGTCTAGACTATTGGTAGAGTTTAGAAGACCGCGACTGATCCTGAAAGGTAATGAATGGAAAAAAAAGCATGTCGTAAAAAGAAAAAATATAAAAAAGAATAATATAATCATAGAAAAAAAGATTGAAAGATTTCTAGTACTCATAATAGAAATAGAACGAGAGTTTTTCTTTTGATAACAATTTTAAAGTTCCGGTAAAAGTCTTTTGGGTCTAGTGAATAAATGGATAGAGCCTTAATGACTCCAATTCGAGTAAGACAAAAAAGCAACGAGCTTCCCTTCTTAATTTGAATGATTACCCGATCAAATTACTAGTTATGCGTTAAAGATAGATTAGTGCCTGATGTGGGAAAAGGTTCTTTTGTGAATTGTGAGTAGACCATTGATTCTTTTTTTTATCAATCCTAATTATTCTTTATTGTGGATTGAAGACGGATGTGTAAAAGAAATAGTATAGTGATAAAAATAAGGATCTTTTTCCAAAGTCAAAAGAGTGATTGGGTTGCGAAAATAAAAGACTTTTACCCCCTTATTCTTCTTGTTATTCTACTTATATTCATATTAACAAGTAAAAGAAGAAAAGAAAACCAAATTAGATAGAAAGGAAAAAGATCTGTAGATTGGGCTCTCTGTCTCCGGGGTATATATTCTTTATTTGTTCTTACTTTTCTATAATATAGAATTCATATAATTAGAATATAGAATCTTTTACTTCTTAGATTATCATTATGTTTTTTCTTTTTTTTACATGTATATTTTACATGTATAAAAGTCTATATTGTTGAAAGTAAAAATATAGACAGTGCATAGTCTATAGTAATACTAGAAGTAATACTAGACTATATTATACTATATCCTTAGTATTCTCTATTCTAATAATAGAATAATTAGAAGAAGAATATTCTTCTTCTATTCTTATTAGAGTTTATTCTAGTTATAAGTTATAGTATTATACTATTTTAGTATAAATATACTAAAAAGACTATTTAGTAGAAGAGAAACAATCTACTACATACAACATATACATACGCCGTTCTGACCATATTGCACTATGTATCATTTCATAACACAAGAAGTGCCTCCCTTTTTTGGTTACAGTAGAAATGTATTTAAATGGCAGAATTACAAGGATATTTAGATTGAAAGAAGATATATTTCGGCAACAAAACTTCCTATATCCGCTACTCCTTCAGGAGTATATTTATTCGCTTGCTCATTATCATAGCTTCAATAGTTCGATTTTTTACGAACCCGTGGAAATTATCGGTTATGACAATAAATCTAGTTTAGTACTTGTGAAACGTTTAATTACTCGAATGTATCAACAGAAATCTTTGATTTCTTCGGTGAATGATTCTAACCAAAATGAAAATGGATTTTGGGAGCACAAGAATTCTTTTTCTTCTCATTTTTTCTCTCAAATGGTATCAGAAGGTTTTGGAGTCATTCTGGAAATTCCATTCTCGTCGCGATTAGTATCTTCTCTTGAAGAAAAAAAAAGAATACCAAAATCTCAGAATTTACGATCTATTCATTCAATATTTCCCTTTTTAGAGGATAAATTATCACATTTAAATCATGTGTCAGATCTACTAATACCCCATCCCATCCATCTGGAAATCTTGGTTCAAATCCTTCAATGCTGGATCAAAGATGTTCCTTCTTTGCATTTATTACGATTATTTTTCCACGAATATCATAATTTGAATAGTCTCATTACTTCAAAGAAATCCATTTACGTCTTTTCAAAAAGAAAGAAAAGATTCTTTTGGTTCCTACATAATTCTTATGTATATGAATACGAATATCTATTCCTGTTTCTTCGTAAACAGTCTTCTTATTTACGATCAATATCTTCTGGAGTCTTTCTTGAGCGAACACATTTCTATGGAAAAATAGAATATCTTATAGTCGTGTGTTGTAATTCTTTTCAGAGGATCTTATGGTTCCTCAAAGATACTTTCATACATTATGTTCGATATCAAGGAAAAGCGATTCTAGCTTCAAAAGGAACTCTTATTCTGATGAAGAAATGGAAATTTCATCTTGTCAATTTTTGGCAATCTTATTTTCACTTTTGGTTTCAACCTTATAGGATCCATATAAAGCAATTACC